CGAGACTCCACTAAAAAAAGGGGCCGAGCTTTCTTATGGTATCTTTATGGATATTGAATAAACCCGAGGTTTTCTTCTTGATTATTTTTTTCTTTTCGACATCTACACTTTTTTTATTCTCTAGGTAGGTTATCTATGAAATGCCAATCCAACACAAGTTCTTATTATTTTATAATAATAATATTATTTTTTTTCTCAACGTTCATATTGACAATAGTGTATTGAAAAAATATAATTGATCGTGGATAAATAGATCTATTTATCCACGCCCTATAAGTTTTTTTTTACTTTACTTCATGTAAGCGATAGGTTCCTTAAATTCTCTGGGATGTATTTCATTTATCTTATCCGGGAATTTTTCAGCATTATAGCTGTTCATTTTTATGTTCATAATTTACTATAAAAAAATGTTTTTGATGGGGTTGTGCAATCCAATCTCTCTTTTTTTTTTTCGATCGTATCTACACACCATAATTCTATTTTTGGGTTGCTAACTCAACGGTAGAGTACTCGGCTTTTAAGTGCGGCTAAAATCTTTTACACATTTGGATGAAGGAACGGATTCGTCCATACCGTTGGTAGAGTTTGTAAGACCCCGACTGATCCTGAGAGGGAACGAATGGAAAAAACAGCATGTCGTATAAATGAATAACTCATATCATAAATAAATAACTTTAAGATAGAGTACTTAACCCTTACGGGATCGGTACAAAATATTTGTTTAGTTTGTTAGAGTTTTAATTCTTAGAGCGGTACAAAAAATCAATTATGGTTGGATCGAGTGAATAAATGGATAGAGCCAAAAAGCTCCAATTATAGGGAAACAAAAAGAGCAACGAGCTTCGGTTCTTAATTCGAATAATTACCAATTACCCGATCTAATTATACGTTAGAAATATATTAGTCCCTGGGGCGGGCAAAGGTTATGAAATCACTTTAATAAGTGGATTCTTCACTTTTTTTTGAATCCTAACTATTCTATTAATTATATCCCTGTGCGGAGACGAATGTGTAAAAGAAACAGTATATTGAGAAATATAATTCTAAAGTCAAAAGAGCGATCGGGTTGCAAAAATAAAGGATTTCTAAACATCTTCGGTATCTTATAACGAACAAGAACCAATCGGATGGAAAAAGAGAGAATCCATAGATTAATCATTTCCAAGGTATCTTTTCTTACTATGATACCTTGATACCTTGTTTTGACTGTATCGTACCTATGTATCGTATCATTTGATGACCCAAGAAATCCCCGGTTTTGGTTCAAATCGAATTTCAAATGGAGGAATTACAAGGCTATTTAAAGATAGATAGATCGCGAGAACGGGACTTCCTATACCCACTTCTCTTTCAGGAATACATTTATGCACTTGCTCATGATCATGGGTTAAATAAATCGATTCTTTATGAGCCTATGGAAAATTTAGGTTATGACAAAAAATATAGTTTAATAATTGTTAAACGTTTAATTTCTCGAATGTATCAACAGAAGCATTTGATTATTTTTACGAATGATTCTAATCCAAATTTTTTTTTCGGGCATAATAAAAATTTGGATTCTCAAATGATATCAGAGGGGGTTGCAGTCATTGTGGAACTTCCATTCTCACTGCGATTAGTATCTTCCCCAGAAAGTAAAGAAATAGTCAAATCTATGACTACTTTACGATCAATTCATTCCATATTTCCCTTTTTAGAGGATAAATTATTACATTTAAATCATGTATTAGATATACTAATACCCTACCCTATCCATCTGGAACTATTGGTTCAAACCCTTCGCTCTTGGATACAAGATGCTCCCTTTTTGCACTTATTGAGATTCTTTCTCTACAAGTATCATAATTGGAATAGTCTTATTACTCAAAAAACGAAAATGATTCTCTTTTTTTCAAAAGAGAATCAAAGATTTTTCCTGTTCCTATATAATTTTCATGTATATGAATCGGAATCCATATTTGTTTTTCTCCGTAAACAATCTTATCATTTACGATCAACGTCTTCTAGAGCTTTTCTTGATCGAACACATTTTTATAGAAAAATAGCACATTTTTTAGTGGATTTTCGTAATGATTTTCATACTATCCTATGGTTGTTCAAGGATCCTTTCATACAGTATTTCAGATTTCAAGGAAAATCCATTTTGTCTTCAAAAGGAACCCCTCTTCTGATGAAGAAATGGAAATATTACCTTGTCAATTTATGGGAATGTCATTTTAACTTTTGGTCTCAACCGGATAGGATTCATATAAACCAATTATCCAATCATTTTATCGATTTTCTGGGTTATCTTTCAAGTGTACGACCAACTCCTTCAGCAGTAAGGAGTCAAATGTTAGAAAAGTCATTTATTATAGATATTGTTATTAAAAAGTTTGATACTATAGTTCCAATTATTCCTTTGATTGGATCATTGGCTAAAGCGAAATTTTGTAACTTTTCAGGACATCCCATTAGTAAGCCTGCTTGGGCGGATTCATCAGATTCTGATATTATCGAT